GGACTAAACAGGAACAAGAGGGATTCACCGAAGAAGATCCTTCTCCTTCCCTTTTTTCGGAAGAAAGGGAGGATCCGGACAAAATCGATGAAACGGAAAGGATCCGAGTGAATGGAAAGGACAAAACAAAGGATGAATTCCACTTTCACTTAAAAGAAGAAGATAAAGACCTCTTCTGGTTTGAAAAACCCCCTGTGAGTCTTCTTTTCGACTATAAACGCTGGAATCGTCCATTGCGATATATAAAAAATTCTCGATTCGAACATGCTGTAAGAAATGAAATGTCACAATATTTTTTTTATACATGTCAAAGTGATGGAAAACAAAGAATTTCTTTTACATATCCATCCAGTTTATCCGCTTTTTTTGAAATGCTACGACAAAAAATGTATTTTTATTTTTTTACAACAAAAAAATTCGTCTGTGATGAACTGGATAAATTCTTCTATGATGAACTGCATAATTATTATTGTTGGATTTATACCAATGAAAAAAAATGGAGGAGCCTAAGGAACGAGTTTAGAGATAGAATTGAAGCCCTAGACAGAGAATCTCCTTATCTGGATGTACTCGAAAAAAAGACTCGAGTATGCAATAATAATAAAACTAAAGAAGAATACTTGCCTAAAATATATGATCCTCTCTTAAACGGATCCTATCGTGGAATAATTAAAAATTTTTTTTTACCTTCAATCCTAAATGAACCTTCAGTCAAAAATTCGATAGAGACAAATTTTATAAATAAACTCAATAAAGTTCATAGTATCCTTCTTTTTAAGGGTAAGGAACTTAATGTTCATAATTTTGAAGAATTGTACCAGAAATTGGAAGAGAAATTGGTCCAGAAATTGGACCAGAAATTGGAAGAGAAATTGGGACAGAAAATATATACATTGGATAAAAAATCATTAGCAAGAGAATTGAGTCTTTTAATCGATGAATTTGCTGAAGAATCAACATCAAATTTGAAAGGAATTTCTTTATTTCCGGAACAAAGACGAATTGATTCAGAAGATCCAGAAAAAGTTTTGAAATTTTTAATCGAAAGAGTAATAATTGATCCCATCATTCAAACAATATGCGATACAGCCATAATTCCTCCCATGGAAAAAACAACTCGAAAAAAATCGATTGGAATAAATAAAAAAGTCCCCCAATGGTCATACAAATTATTCAGAGAGGTAGAACAACTCGGAAAAACTGCAACAACGGAAGAGGGGGAAGAGTGGGTAGTAGATCATCAAATTCGCTCGAGGAAGGCGAAACGTATAATTCTTTTTACGCAGGGTCCGGAGGAAGCAGAGAATGCCGACAAAACTAGGACGAAGCCTGATGAAATAGAAGAAGTGTATATGATAGATTATCCCTATGCAGCGGATTTTCGTCGAGACATAATCACAGGTTCTATGCGTGTTCAAAGACGTAAAACCCTTACGGGGAAAATGTTTCCCTTATATCCGTATTCCCCACTTTTTTTCGACAGAGTAGGATTTTCTTGGGATGTTCTTTTCGAACCATTCATATTATCAGTAATTGAGATTTCCGACCTAATACAAGACATTTTTAGAAAGGGTATAAAAGGAAGCGTAGCAAAAAGAATAAAGAAGTTTAAAAAACAAAAAAAAATGTACATGGAGGAAAACAAAAGCTACGAAGAAATTCAAAAAGAAGTCAATGAAATGGAAAAGGGGCGGGACGGGCAGACGGAAATGGAACGAATAGAAAGGACACGAGACAGAATATCAGACCTCTATGATATCCTTATTTATGCTCATGGAATAAGAGCTTTAATTTTACTAATTCAGTCGAGGCTTAGACAATCTATTGTATTACCTTCGTTGATACTAGCTAAAAATATTGTCCGTTTCTTATTACGCCAAGAGTCCGAGTGGGAGCAGGATATAAGGGAGATGAATAGAGAAGTGTATGTTATATGCACCTATAACGGTATGCCAGTACTAGAACCAAGAAGAAACGGAATTTTTCCTACAAAATGGGCCACAGAGGGTATACAAATAATGATACGATTTCCTTTCCGCCTGAAACCTTGGCACCGATCTAAGATACGACCTTCTCGTAGGGATCCAAATACAAAGCAGGAAAGTCCTGCTGCTTTTTTAACGATTTGGGGACTGGAAACTGACCGTCCTTTTGGTTCTCCTCTCGTAGGACTTGGTATTTTGTTTTGTTATTATTTTGGACCCTTTTTGAAAAAACTCCAAAAAGCAATTAGAAAGTGGAGTTTTCGAGGTCTAAAAAGTTTCAAAGAAAGAACAAAATTCTTGTTTCTAAAGGTCCAAAAAGAACCAAAAAAATTGAGAGAGGATTCGAGTGAAATAAAAAAAGATTCTATAATCAATCATCAGATGATTCATGAATCATCCATTCAAACCCGATCTATGGATTGGACAAATTATTCACTGACAGAAATAAAAATGAAAGATCTGACTGATAGAACAAGCACAATCAGAAATCAAATAGAAAGAATTACAAAAGACAAGAAAAATGGATTTCGAACTCTAAAGAGAAATATTAGTCCTAACAAAACAAGTTATGGTGCTCAAAAATTAGCATCACTAAAAAATCTTTTTCAGATATTAAAAAGAAGAAATGATCGATTAATCCGTAAATCACATTATTTTTTAAAATGGATCGTGGAAAGGATATACACGGATATCCTTCTAGAGAGCTTTCCATATATCATTAATCGTCTTACTAATAGTCTTTATAGGCCCATGATCATTAGAAAACTTTTTCGTAAATTAAAAAAAAAAAAATTTTTTGATACAAAAGAGAAAAAGATAATTGAGCGTATTTCAACTATACAAAAAAAATTTTCACCTTCTCGTATTCGTCATAAGATTCAGACGAAGTCGGGGGTTTCTTTTAAATTATCCCTCGTGTCACAGGCCTATGTATTTTACAAATTATCACAAACCCAGGTTATTAACTTGTATAAGTTAAGATCTGTCCTTCAATATGACGGAGCATCTTTATTTCTGAAGAATGAAATAAAAGATTATTTTCGAAGACAAGGAATAATTTCTTCCGAATTAAAGCATAAGAACCTTCCGAATTCTGGAATGAATCAATGGAAAAATTGGTTAAAGAGTCATTATCCATACGATTTATCTGAGCTAAAATGGTCTAAATTAGTACCGCAAAAATGGCGAAATATAGTCAATCAACATTGTAGGGTTGAAAATCCAAATTTAATCAAACGGGATTCAGATTCATCTGAAAGAGAGGAAAAGGTTTCGTTATTTCTAAATAAAAACGATCATTTTCGAAAAATGTATAGATATGATCTTTTAGCATATCAATCGATTTATTATGAAGATAAGAAGGACTCATATAATTACAACATACATAAATCGAAATTAGTTGATATGGGGGCGAGTATCCCTATTACTAATTTTATAAGAAAAGATTATTTTATGTATATAAAAAATCCAGATAGAAAATATTTTGATACGAAAGGTCTTTTTTATCTCAAAATTAATAAATATAAAGAAATCAACCCATCCAATCAAAAGGGTTTCTTTTATTTTTTTGATTGGATGGGAATGAATGAAGAAAGACTCAATCGTCCTGTATCGAAGCCGATACCTTGGTTATTCCCACAATTTGAGTTATTTTTTCATGTCTATAAAATGAAACCGGGGTTTATACCAATTCATTCACTTATTTTTCATTTTAATGAAGATGTTAGTCAAAAGAAAAATATCACTAAAAAAAAAGGGGGGGATCTTATACGATCAAATGAAAAAGAAAAAAAATCTTTTGAATTAGAGAATCAAGAAGAAAAAAAAACCATAGGTCAAAGAGATCTCACATCAGATGCCCCAAAACGAGGGAACCCTGAATCTGTTCTCTCAAACCAACAAAAATATATGGAAGAACTTTATACGAAATCAGATATGAAAATGGGTAGAACGAAAAATAAATCCAAAAGCATTTGGACTTGGGAAATAGACTTAGATGCGTTCATGAAAGGATCTTTTGCTTTGCAATTGAAATGGCTGCTGAGTCCTTTGACTTTGGAATTATTCGATTATGCGATGTCCGTACTTGAATGGGAAAAGGAAAGCAGAATGACAACAAAGTTTGGTTTCGGCTTTATTAAGAAGGAGGAGTTAACTCTGGATCCAATGCTAATCCGGGATTTTAATCTTTCAAAAATCCTAAAAGAGGGAATATTTATTATCGAACCCGTTCGTATACCTGTAAAACATAATGTAGAATTTATTATGTATCAAACCATAAGGATTTCTTTGGTTCATGAGATTAAACAAAAAAATAATCAAAGAAGATACAGAGAAAATATGGATAAGAATCATTTTGAGGAATCGCTTGCAAGACATCATGATTTGCTTGTTCCTGAAAATATTTTATCGTCTAGACGGCGTAGAGAATTGAGAATTCTAAGTTGTTTCAATTCAAGGAATAGTAATTGTGTGGAAAAAAATGCAGTATTTTGCAATGGGAACAGGGTAAAAACCTGTGGTCAATTTTTGGATGAAAGCAAAGATCTTGATAGAGATAAAATGAAATTAATTCAATTCAAATTCTTTCTTTGGCCCAATTATCGATTAGAAGATTTAGCTTGTATGAATCGCTATTGGTTTGATACTAATAATGGTAGTCGTTTCAGTATGTTAAGGATACGTATGTATCCACGATTGAAAATTGATTGATGATACAATTGTCTTATATATCCCCTACCATATATATATATATGGGGTGGATAAATAGCTGCGCACATGCCTTGTCTTACATCTTTTTTTGATACATGAATACTAATTCAATGACATATCAATTAGATCATAAAATGAATCAATAAGGAAATTCGGATTGATTCTTGTGTATACCAGATCAAAATACCTCGCATTATTATTACTGATCAGTAAAATTAATATTCGTAAAATAAAAATAGTAAATTAATAAAAAAATTGACCGAAGATATATATTTATATAGATTTCTATAGTTATGCCAAAAAATTCATTCATGTCAGTTTTTTCAACAGAAGAAAAGAAAGGGTCTGTTGAATTTCAAGTATTTTCTTTCACCAACAAGATACGAAGACTTAGTTCGCATTTGAAATTACACAACAAAGACTATTCATCTCAGAGAGGTCTACGGAAGATTTTGGGAAAACGTCAACGCCTTCTGGTTTATTTTTCAAAAAAAAATCGAATACGTTATAAAGAATTAATTAGCCAGTTGAATATTCGAGAGATAAAAAAACGTTAATTTTAACAATTATTTTCTTTGATTTATTCGGTCTTCAATAAAATTTCATGAACTTCTTTTAGTTTTCAGCAATTACGAAATACGGAAAAAACTTATGACTGGACTCGTTACAAGAAAAGATCTAATGATAGTAAATATGGGGCCTCACCACCCATCAATGCATGGCGTTCTTCGACTCATTGTTACTTTAGATGGTGAAGATGTTATTGACTGTGAACCAATTTTGGGTTATTTGCACAGAGGGATGGAAAAAATTGCGGAAAATAGAACAATTATACAATACTTGCCTTATGTAACACGTTGGGATTATTTAGCTACTATGTTCACAGAAGCAATAACTATAAATGCACCAGAACAATTAGGAAATATTCAAGTACCTAAACGGGCTAGCTATATCCGAGTTATTATGTTGGAGTTAAGTCGTATAGCTTCTCATTTGTTATGGCTTGGGCCTTTTATGGCGGATATTGGTGCACAAACCCCCTTCTTCTACATTTTCAGAGAAAGAGAATTGATATATGATCTTTTTGAAGCTGCCACTGGTATGAGAATGATGCATAATTATTTTCGTATCGGAGGAGTCGCTGCTGATCTACCTTATGGCTGGATAGATAAATGTTTGGATTTCTGTGAGTATTTTTTAACAGCAATTGCTGAATATCAAAAGCTTATTACGCGAAATCCTATTTTTTTGGAACGAGTCGAAGGGGTGGGCCTTATTAGCGGAGAAGAGGCAATAAATTGGGGTTTGTCAGGACCAATGTTACGGGCTTCAGGAATAGAATGGGATCTTCGTAAAGTTGATCCTTATGAATGTTATGAAGAATTTGATTGGGAAGTTCAATGGCAGACGGAAGGGGATTCATTGGCTCGTTATTTAATCCGAATTGGGGAAATGGTGGAATCAATAAAAATTATTCAACAAGCTCTAGAAGGAATTCCGGGGGGGCCCTATGAGAATTTGGAAAGCCGACGCTTTAATAGAGTAAGAGATCCTGAGTGGAATAATTTTGAATATCGATTCATTAGTAAAAAGCCATCTCCCACTATTGAGTTATCGAGACAAGAACTTTATGTAAGAATCGAGGCCCCAAAGGGCGAATTGGGAATTTATTTGATAGGAGATCGGAGTGCTTTTCCGTGGAGATGGAAAATTCGCCCGCCGGGTTTTATCAATTTGCAAATTCTTCCTCAGTTAGTTAAAAGAATGAAATTGGCTGATATTATGACAATACTAGGTAGCATAGATATCATTATGGGAGAAATTGATCGTTGAAATGATAATTGATACACCAGGAGTACAAGCTATCAATTCTTTTTCTATGTTGGAATCCTTAAAAGAAGTCTATGGGACTATATGGATGCTTATACCTATTTTTATTCTTATTTTGGGAATCACACTAGGTGTACTAGTAATTGTGTGGTTAGAAAGAGAAATATCCGCCGGGATACAACAACGTATTGGACCTGAATATGCGGGCCCCTTAGGAATCCTTCAAGCTCTAGCCGACGGAACAAAACTACTTTTCAAAGAGAACCTTCTTCCATCAAGAGGAGATAAGGGTTTATTTAGTATTGGACCCTCCATAGCAGTTATATCAATTCTACTAAGTTATTCAGTAATTCCTTTTAGTTATCGACTTATTCTAGTCGATCTCAGTAATGGTGTTTTTTTATGGATCGCCATTTCAAGTATTGCTCCCATTGGGCTTCTTATGTCAGGATATGGATCAAATAATAAATATTCCTTTTTAGGTGGTCTACGGGCTGCTGCCCAATCTATTAGTTATGAAATACCATTAACTCTATGTGTGTTATCAATATCTCTACGTGTGATTCGTTGAGGCATAAATTTTCCACAATTTATTTTCGTTCGAGAGTTTTCTAAGAATGAACTAAAATACATAGATAACTTTCTTTTTTATTCAACCTTCGCGTTGATGAACGAAACCGGATAGTTAGATGAGTGAAAGAAAACAGCTTCGAAATTCGCAGTAAAAAGATTGAGTCTCATTTCCTAGGTACAAGAATTACGCCAAAGTTAATATAAGTAAATAGAAGCAGTAAAGAAAAACTATTTACCCCAAGACTGGTTAATTAGTTAGCATGGCTTGAAGCGGGTTAAACAGATCCATTTTTTGGAATTCGTGCTATCGTTTGTATGTTATTACTATACATGACACATGACACGAATTGTCGAAGAGATTGAGCAAAACTGAGTGGATGGTTAGGAATACCAAGGTACACAAAGGATTAGTAATAGAGATTTTCTAAGTTATTGGAAAAAATTACACATAAACGAAATACTAATTGGGGCTTTAAATTAGTAGAAATGATCAAGTAGTACTCCCCAGAATCCGATCCAGAGTATGCTGTTATCCACCGATAAAGTGAATGACTATCAGGAACGAAGTAATCCTTTACTTTTTTTCTTTCTTTTTGTTTTAGTAAAAAAAGAAGTAAAGGATGAGATCAATTCAGAAGCCCTTTAGTATAGCAGACAGAATTCCGTTGGTCTAATTCGGGACCTTTTGATTACTTTTGACTCTATCTATCCTACAAAAATATCAATATTAAAGAATATCGAAGCAGTCCTTAGATTTATGTGGGACCCTCGAGGAGCCGTATGAGGTGAAAATCTCATGTACGGTTCTGTAATAGCGATGATAACAGTGATCTTATCACCGACTAGAATTATCTAACAGTTTAAGTACAGTTGATATAGTTGAGGCCCAGTCCAAATATGGTTTTTGGGGGTGGAATTTGTGGCGTCAACCTATAGGATTTCTCGTTTTTATAATTTCTTCTCTAGCTGAATGTGAAAGATTACCTTTTGATTTACCAGAAGCAGAGGAAGAATTAGTAGCAGGTTATCAAACAGAATATTCGGGTATTAAATTTGGTTTATTTTATGTTGCTTCCTATCTAAATCTACTAGTTTCTTCATTATTTGTAACAGTTCTTTACTTGGGAGGCTGGAATTTATCTATTCCGTACATATTTGTTCCTGACCTTTTTGAAATAAATGCAAGGGATGGAGTCTTTGGAACAACAATTGGTATTTTCATTACACTAGCGAAAACTTTTTTATTCTTGTTCATTTCTATCACAACAAGATGGACGTTACCTAGACTGCGAATGGACCAACTATTAAATCTTGGATGGAAATTTCTTTTACCTATTTCTTTAGGTAATTTATTATTAACAACTTCTTCCCAACTCTTTTCACTATAATATAAGCAAAATATAATATTTTCTATTCACTAGCAATTAGATTGATAACTTGTTCCAAACAAGAGAAAGAAACAAACAATTTTTTTAGCGATATTTAGGATATGTTCCCTATGGTAACTGGATTCCTGAATTATGGTCAACAAACAGTACGAGCGGCTAGGTACATTGGTCAAGGTTTTTTTATTACCTTATCGCATGCGAACCGTTTACCTGTAACTATTCAATACCCCTATGAAAAATTGCTCACCTCAGGGCGCTTTCGCGGTCGAATTCACTTTGAATTCGATAAATGCATTGCTTGTGAGGTATGTGTTCGTGTATGTCCTATAGATCTACCTGTTGTAGATTGGAAATTCGAAACCGATATTCGAAAGAAACGGTTACTTAATTACAGTATTGATTTCGGAATCTGTATTTTTTGTGGTAATTGCGTTGAGTATTGCCCAACAAATTGTTTATCAATGACTGAAGAATATGAGCTTTCTACGTATGATCGTCATGAATTAAATTATAATCAAATTTCTTTAGGTCGTTTACCAATATCAATAATTGACGATTACACAATTCGAACTGTATTGAATTGGCCTCAATTCAATAAAAAAGAAATATCTTGATTCACGAACCCTATTTTTTTATTACTAAGGGTGTTAACCAGTTTTTTCTTTGGAAACGAAAAATAACAACTATTGATCTGATTGGTTCATGAAAACTGAAGATTTACTTGGAAATTTTTTTGAATATAATGGTTTCAACTAGATTCGCGAACTAGCCTTTCAGATAAATAATGTGATTATTCTACTAACTGTACCTACATAAATTCGCATCCATTAGAATTGCATTCAACTAGGAACGTGTCCTAAATAGATCAACTTAACTTATTTTCTCCTGGTCAGTTCAATAAGATCATGAAAGAGTCCGATTTTAAATATCTTTTTTCATCGAATGGATTTACCTGGACCAATACATAATTTTCTTTTAGTCTTTCTGGGATCAGGTCTTATATTAGGAGGCCTAGGAGTGATATTATTTACCAATCCCATTTTTTCTGCCTTTTCGCTGGGATTGGTTCTTGTTTGTATATCTTTATTTTATATTCTAGCAAACTCTCAGTTTGTAGCTTCTGCACAACTCCTTATTTACGTAGGAGCTATAAATGTTTTAATCATATTTGCTGTAATGTTCATCAACGGGTTAGAATATGACAAAGATTTTCGGCTTTGGACTCTTGGGGACGGAATTACTTTGTTAGTTTGTACCAGTATTTTTGTTTTATTAATTACTACTATTCTAAATACGTCATGGTATGGAATTATTTGGACTACAAAATTAAACCAGATTATAGAACAAGATTTGATAAATAATAGTCAACAAATTGGAATTCATCTATCAACAGAATTTTTTCTCCCATTTGAACTCATTTCGATAATTCTTTTAGTTGCTTTAATAGGTGCAATTGCCGTGGCCCGTCAATAAAATTCAAAAAAATCTCTAAAAGCATCACTCCAAATCAAACTTTCTTCTGTTTTATCGTATCCATTCAATTCTATTCTATTTGAATTGATGTATAATAAAAAATATAAATGTCAATCTATTACTAACATACTTCTTTGCTATGTATTTGTTTGTTCTATTCGAGTGAATGAAATTCTTGTTCATATTGAAATGAAATAAATCAAGATTGATAAGGAGGTGCTCAATGATGCTCGAACATGTACTTGTTTTGAGTGCCTATTTATTTTCAATCGGTATCTATGGATTAATCACAAGCCGAAATTTAGTTAGAGCTCTTATGTGTCTTGAACTTATATTGAATGCGGTTAATCTTAATTTCGTAACATTTTCTGACTTTTTTGATAGTCGTCAACTAAAAGGAAACATTTTCTCAATTTTTGTTATAGCGATTGCAGCCGCTGAAGCAGCTATTGGACCGGCTATTGTTTCGTCAATTTATCGGAACAGAAAATCAACTCGTATTAATCAATCGAATTTGTTGAATAAGTAGTATTACGATTATTATTGTAATTGTAGAAAAATTAAAATTATATTACTAGGTATGGAGAATCTTCAAAAATGGAATAAATCAAAGTATTTTGTACCTCTTTTCTAAACTGACCCAGAAATAAGTTGATTCGACAAATTCTGGTGAATCATCGATTCGTCTGGTCTTGGAATATGTAATTCATTTACATACAATAAGAGTTATACTAGATCGAAAATTTATGAGATTCAAAAAAAAGTATAGATCCAATGTCACATTCAGTAAAGATTTATGATACATGTATAGGATGTACTCAATGTGTCCGAGCCTGCCCTACGGATGTATTAGAAATGATACCTTGGGACGGATGTAAAGCTAAACAAATAGCTTCCGCCCCAAGAACAGAGGATTGTGTTGGTTGTAAGAGATGTGAATCCGCCTGTCCAACCGATTTTTTGAGTGTTCGAGTTTATTTATGGCATGAAACAACTCGCAGTATGGGTCTAGCTTATTAATACGTTACAGAAAACTCCACTTGAATCCAGTCGATTTTTTTTTACCGACAAAAACCTGCGCTCGAAATGAAATATATATATATATAGTATTTTGTTCTTATTCGAGTACGGGTTTTTTAGTCCAAGTGTATTTTGTCTTTACCACGAATTGTTTTCCTTGGTTAACCTTAATTGTAGTTTTACCTATATTTGCGGGTTCATTCATTTTCTTTCTCCCGCATAGGGGTAATAAGGTAATTAGATGGTATACTATGTGTATATGTATATTAGAATTCCTACTAACAACCTATGTGTTCTGTTATCATTTCCAGACAGACGATCCATTAATACAACTGGCCGAAGATTATAACTGGATTAACTTTTTTGATTTTCACTGGAGATTGGGAATAGACGGGCTTTCTATCGGACCCGTTTTACTGACAGGATTCATCACGACTTTAGCTACTTTAGCGGCTTGGCCTGTTACTCGGGATTCCCGATTATTCCATTTCTTGATGTTAGCAATGTATAGTGGTCAAATAGGGTTATTTTCTTCTCGAGACCTTTTACTTTTTTTTCTAATGTGGGAATTAGAATTAATTCCCGTTTATCTACTTTTATCCATGTGGGGAGGAAAGAAACGTCTCTACTCAGCTACTAAGTTTATTTTGTACACTGCGGGGGGTTCCGTTTTTATGTTAATGGGAGTTTTGGGTATCGGGTTATATGGTTCTAATGAACCAACATTAAATTTGGAAACGTTAGCTAATCAATCGTATCCTGTGGGATTCGAAATAATATTTTATATTGGATTTCTTATTGCTTTTGCTGTCAAATTGCCGATTATACCTCTACATACATGGTTACCAGATACCCATGGAGAAGCACATTATAGTACTTGTATGCTTTTAGCCGGAATCCTATTAAAAATGGGAGCATATGGATTGGTTCGGATCAATGTGGAATTATTACCTCACGCTCATTCTATATTTTCTCCTTGGTTGATGATAGTAGGCACAATACAAATAATCTATGCAGCTTCAGCATCTCCGGGGCAACGTAATTTAAAAAAAAGAATAGCATATTCTTCTGTATCTCATATGGGTTTCATAATTATAGGAATTAGTTCTATAACTGATACGGGATTCAACGGAGCCATTTTACAAATAGTCTCTCATGGATTTATTGGTGCTGCGCTTTTTTTCCTAGCAGGAACGAGTTATGATAGAATACGTCTTGTTTATCTCGACGAAATTGGCGGAATAGCCATTTCAATGCCAAAAATATTCACGCTCTTTAGCACTTTTTCTATGGCTTCCCTTGCGTTACCGGGCATGAGTGGTTTTTTTGCCGAATTAATAGTATTTTTTGGAATAATTACCAGTAAAAAATTTTTTTTAATGTCAAAAGTCCTAATTACGTTTGGCATGGCAATTGGAATGATATTAACTCCTATTTATTTATTATCTATGTTACGCCAAATTTTCTATGGATATAAGTTATTAAATCGTGCAAACTCTTCTTTTTTTGATTCTGGTCCGCGAGAGTTATTTGTTTCACTCGCTATCTTTCTACCAGTAATAGTTATTGGAATTTACCCCGATTTCGTTCTCTCACTATCAGTTGAGAAGGTAGAAGCTATCCTATCTAATTTTTTTTATAGATAGTTTTCATTTCAAAAAACTTTTTTATGTAACGCAAAAAAATGAATTGGAATTTCAATCGGATAGTTTGACGTTTGTGAGAACCATTTGAATCACTATACTACTTGATTGAAATGGTTCTCAATGAGGCTTGCTTTTTTTTATATTTATATGGGATATATTTATACGGGATATACCCTGTCCTGTGGTTGTATTCGTTAGGTTAGGTCCTTTCTTCAATTCAATTTTTTAATAGAAATGAACCATAACTATGTAATCCTATTCCTAATAGATTGACCCCAAAATAGCATATCCAAATTATAAGAAATCCTATAGAAGCCACAATTGCCGAAATTTTACCTTTCAAATTTATATTTGTTTTAATATGTAAATAAATCGCGAATATGGTCCAAGTAATAAATGCCCACGTTTCCTTTGGGTCCCAATTCCAATATGATCCCCATGCTTCATTAGCCCATACTGCTCCTGAAAGAATACCTAGGGTTAAAAAGACAAATCCTAGACTAATAACGCGGGAACTCCAATGATCTAATTGTTCAATTAACTGAGACCTATAATAATTCCTAAGAGAAAAGAAATAAGGGCTTTGTAAAATGTTGTTTTCTTCATTCATGTATTGAATTTTCCCGAAGGCCAAAGACTCGTTTAATAAAAGTTTTATTTTAACAAAAAAAGGACTTATATTGTTTTTAAATGTAATGACTAGAAGGGCTACTGATAATAATGATCCACATAACAGGGCTGCATAGGCCAATATCATCATACTTACATGCATCATTAACCACTGAGATTGGAGAGCGGGTACTAATATTGTGGATTGTTTCATTTGAGCCAAAAAGCCCGAAGTAGCAAAGCCTTGGGTAAAAATAGCACCGGGCGCCGTTATTGCACTTAATTTTTTTTTATGTTTTTTAAAATAAGGAATCCTATGAATAATATAAAAATTCCACGAAAGGAAGATTAATGATTCATATAAATTACTTAACGGGAAATGCCCCGAATAAATCCAACGAATGCTTAATAATGCCGTTATACAGGAAAAAGTAAGTACCATACCCTTTTCTAACGAATCATCTAGTTCTACTATTTCGTTGATTACTAAAGTCATTAAATGAACTGTAATTACAATGGAAACGATCGAAAAGGAAATATGATTGAAAAGATGCTCTAAAGTAAAAGATATCATAAGAATAGAAAAAAATATAAAAAAGCCAAGAGATCCCTAAATTATAAATTATGAAATCGAAATTCTGCTCGTTGTGATGATTATTATTCATTCTAGAACTATTCGATTCGTTTTTATAATTTCGAAAATGCTGTGCCGCTACTCGGACTCGAACCGAGATGCTCTAGCACTGCTTCCTAAGAGCAGCGTGTCTACCAATTTCACCATAGCGGCTTGTTTGAAATCATAATAGTCTATTTATCTTTAATCGTCGAGATTGAAAGAATTAATTCAATGGCGATTTTTCTTGAAATTGAACTCTTGTAACTCTATAAATCCGTCTTCAAGCCAGAGAGGGAACTAAAAAATTTTTCTTATCTTAATAGAGTAATAATGCATTTTTTTTTATCTTATTCAAAAAAAATATGAAATAACCAAATGGATTTATCTTATCAATGAAAAAAAAATACTATATTTTGTTGATCATAATTTTTAACAAACTGATTCAATATTACAGTCATTTCATATAGTAAAAAATTGGATATAAATCGAAATTAAAATTTTATAATTTCGATTAAAAAAAGGAGATAGATAACAATTCAGAGACATCAAAAATCGGGGAGGGAAAGTTTTTAATTGAATCCATTCTATTAAGGATCCCCTTTTGATTCAAGATTTTTTGTTTGCTCTTCCATAGATATAAAACCCTTTTATTTTCTAGTAGGTATTGGGATCCGGCGGTTGATGGGGAAAGTAAGAATCCCCATCCCATAAAAAAATAGACTCAAAAAAAGAAGGGTAGTGAAATCTTCTAGGTTTCAGTACTATTTTTGAGTATACAGACAGACGTATTTTTAGTCTACATATCATAAGAGAGAAGTAAGTTCTATTTCATATTGAGCAAAAATATTAATGAATACAAAGCATTAATTCTATATTTATCTATGATTTACATTTAAAATTTAAATGCTTTTTTTCTATTTTTCTGTTTTATGAATATAAATTCTAAAGGAAATTTTGTAGAAGTTTTTTTGAGTCAGATCTATTCAGATTGCTCTAAGATTTGATTACTTATTTTTCGTATAAAAAAACTTTTTGAATTACCGGTAGAAAGAGATTTCGCTAATGAAAAAGCTTTTAATGCTGCCGAATATCCTTTTCTTTTCCAAATATTTTTACGAATAAGCTTTTTGGAGATTGAAGTACGTTTTTTTGGAACTGCCATTTTAAAATAAATATTCATTGTTATAGTTGGATGTGAAAGACATCTATTGTTCAAAGCAAAGGAATCTTTCTTTCCTATTTTTTTATTTAGTTATAGATTATGAGAGAAGAGAGACTCTCATTTTTCTTATCTTTTTCTTATTGAAATTTCTATGTATAGAATACAGTGTATCGTAAAAAATAAAATCAAGAAGCAAACTTTAAACTTCTATATTTCTATTTATGTCGATTTTTGTTATGTGACTTTTATTGTATTGAAAATTTTATTTACATGTCACGTAATAAACACGTCGAAGGGTTAAAATTAAAAATTTAGAAGAGTTAAGCTGCTCTTAACCTAATTAACTAATGGAAAAACTTGACTCTTTTTAACAAATATATGGCATTTTTTTTCTTTTAACTTTTTTTAAGTTAAAAGAAAAAAATGAAACTAGTTATTTAGTTAAAGTAGACATGATTTTAGTAGATCTTGTGATTCATATCAGTATCAGACTTAAGTACTTTTTTTTTGTCTAATTTTTTATCATTTTTATATCTATCGATTTATCAAAATAATAGTGGAAAGTATAAATTTTTGATATTCTCTATATTCATAGGTTTCAATAGTTTATTTTTCAATAATTTATTTTGCAATAGTTTATTTTTCAATAGTTTATTTAATAACTAAGTATTTAGAAGTATTGAGTTTCGCTACTAACTATTTTTCATTTGACCAATTCGAATTTCTTGAGTTGAATAGTAAAAAATGCTTATTCTAAGAGTTTAGATTTCGAATAGAAATAAAATTCTATTATTGCATACCTTAATTCGTTTTATCGACCTTTTTTTAATTGAAAGAGGTAATAGCCTGTGAATCGAAAATCACCTTTTATTTTTTATGGAACATATCTACCAATATGCATGGATCATACCTTTTATTCCACTTACAGTTCCTTTGTTAATCGGAGCGGGACTTCTTCTTTTTCCGACAACAACAACAAATCTTCGTCGTATGTGGGCTTTTCCTAGTATTTCGTTATTGAGTCTAGTTATGCTTTTTTCAATGAAATTGTCTATTCAACAAATAAATAGCAATTCTATCTACCAATCCGTATGGTCTTGGACCATCAATAATGATTTTTCTTTAGAGTTCGGTTACTTGGTTGATCCGCTTACTTCTATTATGTCAATGTTAATCACTACTGTTGGTATTCTAGTTCTTATTTATAGTGACAATTATATGTCTCATGATCAAGGATATTTAAGATTTTTTGCTTATCTGAGTTTTTTTAATACTTCTATGCTTGGTTTAGTTACAAGTTCGAATTTACTACAAATTTATATTTTTTGGGAATTAGTTGGAATGTGCTCGTATCTATTAATAGGTTTTTGGTTTACACGACCTATTGCAGCAAATGCTTGTCAAAAAGCGTTTGTGACTAATCGTATAGGGGATTTTGGTTTATTATTAGGAATTTTAGGTCTTTATTGGCTAACGGGCAGTTTCGAATTTCGAGATTTGTTCGAAATATTCAATACCTCCATTTCGAATAATGAAATCCATTTTTTAATTGGAACTGTATGTACTTTCTTATTATTTGCTGGTGCAGTTGCCAAATCCGCGCAATTCCCCCTTCATGTATGGTTACCTGATGCTATGGAGGGGCCTACTCCTATTTCGGCTCTTATACATGCTGCTACTATGGTAGCAGCGGGTATTTTTCTTGTCGCTCGACTTTTTCCTCTTTTGATAGTCATCCCCTCCATACTCAATCTAATCGCTTTAATAGGTATAATAACAGTACTTTTAGGAGCTACTTTAGCTCTTGCTCAAAAAGACATTAAGAGAAGTTTAGCTTATTCTACAATGTCTCAATTGGGGTATATGATGTTAGCTCTAGGTATGGGGTCTTATCAAGCTGCTTTATTTCATTTGATTACTCATGCTTACTCAAAAGCATTATTGTTTTTAGGATCTGGATCTATTATTCATTCTATGGAAGCTATTGTTGGGTATTCTCCAGATAAAAGCCAGAATATGGTTTTTATGGGGGGGTTAAAAAAACACGCGCCAATTACAAAAACTGCTTTTTTTTTAGGTACACTTTCTCTTTCTGGTATTCCGCCTCTTGCTTGTTTTTGGTCCAAAGATGAAATTCTTAATGATAGTTGGTTATATTCACCAATTTTCGCAAGCATAGCCTGGGCTACAGCAGCATTAACTGCATTTTATATGTTTCGCATCTATTTACTTACGTTTGAGGGTTATTTAAATGTTCATTTTCAAAATTACAATGGAAAAAAAAGTAGTTCCTTCTATTCAATATCCTTATGGGGCCAAGCGGGACTAAAACCTATTAACAACAATTTTCGTTTATTCACTTTCTTGCCAAAAAAAAATAACGAAAGTGTTTCTAAGAATCCACACGGAAATATAAAAAAAACGATGCGATCCTGTCTTTTTTTTTATAATTGTGACAATAAAAAAATTTCGCCATATCCTCACGAATCCGATAATACTATGTTATTCCCGCTGCTTGTATTGATTTTATTTACTTTATTCATTGGAGTCATAGGAATTCCTTTCAACCAAGAAGGCATAGATTTGGATATATTGTCCAAATGGTTAACCCCATCTATAAACCTTTTGCATCAAAAATTTAATAATCCAAATAATTTTGATTGGGCGGAATTTGTAATAAATGCAACCTTTTCGGTTAGTATAACTTATTCGGGAATAGTTATAGCGTCTTTTTTATATAAACCCGTTTATTCATACTTACAAAATTTTGCCTTAATTAATTTTTTTGCCAAAAGGCATCCAAATAGGGGTTTTTCAGACAAAATCCAAAATTTCATATATGATTGGGCCCATCATCGTGGTTACATAGATGCTTTTTATACAACATATGTAATTCGGAGTGTAAGAGGATTGTCCGAACTAGTTCATTTTTTTGACAGACGAGTAATTGATGGAATTCCAAATGGATTGGGTGTTACAAGTTTTCTTGTAGGAGAAGGTTTCAAGTATGTAGGCGGGGGGCGCATTTCTTCTTATCTTTTTTTGTATTTATTTTATGCGTCAATTTTTTTATTAATTTACTATTTTTATTTTACGAATATTAATTTTACTGATCAGTAATAATAATGCGAGGTATTTTGATCTGGTATACACAAGAATCAATCCGAATTTCCTTATTGATTCATTTTATGATCTAATTGATATGTCATTGAATTAGTATTCATGTATCAAAAAAAGATGTAAGACAAGGCATGTGCGCAGCTATTTATCCACCCCATATATATATATATGGTAGGGGATATATAAGACAATTGTATCATCAATCAATTTTCAATCGTGGATACATACGTATCCTTAACATACTGAAACGACTACCATTATTAGTATCAAACCAATAGCGATTCATACAAGCTAAATCTTCTAATCGATAATTGGGCCAAAGAAAGAATTTGAATTGAATTAATTTCATTTTATCTCTATCAAGATCTTTGCTTTCATCCAAAAATTGACCACAGGTTTTTACCCTGTTCCCATTGCAAAATACTGCATTTTTTTCCACACAATTACTATTCCTTGAATTGAAACAACTTAGAATTCTCAATTCTCTACGCCGTCTAGACGATAAAATATTTTCAGGAACAAGCAAATCATGATGTCTTGCAAGCGATTCCTCAAAATGATTCTTATCCATATTTTCTCTGTATCTTCTTTGATTATTTTTTTGTTTAATCTCATGAACCAAAGAAATCCTTATGGTTTGATACATAATAAATTCTACATTATGTTTTACAGGTATACGAACGGGTTCGATAATAAATATTCCCTCTTTTAGGATTTTTGAAAGATTAAAATCCCGGATTAGCATTGGATCCAGAGTTAACTCCTCCTTCTTAATAAAGCCGAAACCAAACTTTGTTGTCATTCTGCTTTCCTTTTCCCATTCAAGTACGGACATCGCATAATCGAATAATTCCAAAGTCAAAGGACTCAGCAGCCATTTCAATTGCAAAGCAAAAGATCCTTTCATGAACGCATCTAAGTCTATTTCCCAAGTCCAAATGCTTTTGGATTTATTTTTCGTTCTACCCATTTTCATATCTGATTTCGTATAAAGTTCTTCCATATATTTTTGTTGGTTTGAGAGAACAGATTCAGGGTTCCCTCGTTTTGGGGCATCTGATGTGAGATCTCTTTGACCTATGGTTTTTTTTTCTTCTTGATTCTCTAATTCAAAAGATTTTTTTTCTTTTTCATTTGATCGTATAAGATCCCCCCCTTTTTTTTTAGTGATATTTTTCTTTTGACTAACATCTTCATTAAAATGAAAAATAAGTGAATGAATTGGTATAAACCCCGGTTTCATTTTATAGACATGAAAAAATAACTCAAATTGTGGGAATAACCAAGGTATCGGCTTCGATACAGGACGATTGAGTCTTTCTTCATTCATTCCCATCCAATCAAAAAAATAAAAGAAACCCTTTTGATTGGATGGGTTGATTTCTTTATATTTATTAATTTTGAGATAAAAAAGACCTTTCGTATCAAAATATTTTCTATCTGGATTTTTTATATACATAAAATAATCTTTTCTTATAAAATTAGTAATAGGGATACTCGCCCCCATATCAACTAATTTCGATTTATGTATGTTGTAATTATATGAGTCCTTCTTATCTTCATAATAAATCGATTGATATGCTAAAAGATCATATCTATACATTTTTCGAAAATGATCGTTTTTATTTAGAAATAACGAAACCTTTTCCTCTCTTTCAGATGAATCTGAATCCCGTTTGATTAAATTTGGATTTTCAACCCTACAATGTTGATTGACTATATTTCGCCATTTTTGCGGTACTAATTTAGACCATTTTAGCTCAGATAAATCGTATGGATAATGACTCTTTAACCAATTTTTCCATTGATTCATTCCAGAATTCGGAAGGTTCTTATGCTTTAATTCGGAAGAAATTATTCCTTGTCTTCGAAAATAATCTTTTATTTCATTCTTCAGAAATAAAGATGCTCCGTCATATTGAAGGACAGATCTTAACTTATACAAGTTAATAACCTGGGTTTGTGATAATTTGTAAAATACATAGGCCTGTGACACGAGGGATAATTTAAAAGAAACCCCCGACTTCGTCTGAATCTTATGACGAATACGAGAAGGTGAAAATTTTTTTTGTATAGTTGAAATACGCTCAATTATCTTTTTCTCTTTTGTATCAAAAAATTTTTTTTTTTTTAATTTACGAAAAAGTTTTCTAATGATCATGGGCCTATAAAGACTATTAGTAAGACGATTAATGATATATGGAAAGCTCTCTAGAAGGATATCCGTGTATATCCTTTCCACGATCCATTTTAAAAAATAATGTGATTTACGGATTAATCGATCATTTCTTCTTTTTAATATCTGAAAAAGATTTTTTAGTGATGCTAATTTTTGAGCACCATAACTTGTTTTGTTAGGACTAATATTTCTCTTTAGAGTTCGAAATCCATTTTTCTTGTCTTTTGTAATTCTTTCTATTTGATTTCTGATTGTGCTTGTTCTATCAGTCAGATCTTTCATTTTTATTTCTGTCAGTGAATAATTTGTCCAATCCATAGATCGGGTTTGAATGGATGATTCATGAATCATCTGATGATTGATTATAGAATCTTTTTTTATTTCACTCGAATCCTCTCTCAATTTTTTTGGTTCTTTTTGGACCTTTAGAAACAAGAATTTTGTTCTTTCTTTGAAACTTTTTAGACCTCGAAAACTCCACTTTCTAATTGCTTTTTGGAGTTTTTTCAAAAAGGGTCCAAAATAATAACAAAACAAAATACCAAGTCCTACGAGAGGAGAACCAAAAGGACGGTCAGTTTCCAGTCCCCAAATCGTTAAAAAAGCAGCAGGACTTTCCTGCTTTGTATTTGGATCCCTACGAGAAGGTCGTATCTTAGATCGGTGCCAAGGTTTCAGGCGGAAAGGAAATCGTATCATTATTTGTATACCCTCTGTGGCCCATTTTGTAGGAAAAATTCCGTTTCTTCTTGGTTCTAGTACTGGCATACCGTTATAGGTGCATATAACATACACTTCTCTATTCATCTCCCTTATATCCTGCTCCCACTCGGACTCTTGGCGTAATAAGAAACGGACAATATTTTTAGCTAGTATCAACGAAGGTAATACAATAGATTGTCTAAGCCTCGACTGAATTAGTAAAATTAAAGCTCTTATTCCATGAGCATAAATAAGGATATCATAGAGGTCTGATATTCTGTCTCGTGTCCTTTCTATTCGTTCCATTTCCGTCTGCCCGTCCCGCCCCTTTTCCATTTCATTGACTTCTTTTTGAATTTCTTCGTAGCTTTTGTTTTCCTCCATGTACATTTTTTTTTGTTTTTTAAACTTCTTTATTCTTTTTGCTACGCTTCCTTTTATACCCTTTCTAAAAATGTCTTGTATTAGGTCGGAAATCTCAATTACTGATAATATGAATGGTTCGAAAAGAACATCCCAAGAAAATCCTACTCTGTCGAAAAAAAGTGGGGAATACGGATATAAGGGAAACATTTTCCCCGTAAGGGTTTTACGTCTTTGAACACGCATAGAACCTGTGATTATGTCTCGACGAAAATCCGCTGCATAGGGATAATCTATCATATACACTTCTTCTATTTCATCAGGCTTCGTCCTAGTTTTGTCGGCATTCTCTGCTTCCTCCGGACCCTGCGTAAAAAGAATTATACGTTTCGCCTTCCTCGAGCGAATTTGATGATCTACTACCCACTCTTCCCCCTCTTCCGTTGTTGCAGTTTTTCCGAGTTGTTCTACCTCTCTGAATAATTTGTATGACCATTGGGGGACTTTTTTATTTATTCCAATCGATTTTTTTCGAGTTGTTTTTTCCATGGGAGGAATTATGGCTGTATCGCATATTGTTTGAATGATGGGATCAATTATTACTCTTTCGATTAAAAATTTCAAAACTTTTTCTGGATCTTCTGAATCAATTCGTCTTTGTTCCGGAAATAAAGAAATTCCTTTCAAATTTGATGTTGATTCTTCAGCAAATTCATCGATTAAAAGACTCAATTCTCTTGCTAATGATTTTTTATCCAATGTATATATTTTCTGTCCCAATTTCTCTTCCAATTTCTGGTCCAATTTCTGGACCAATTTCTCTTCCAATTTCTGGTACAATTCTTCAAAATTATGAACATTAAGTTCCTTACCCTTAAAAAGAAGGATACTATGAACTTTATTGAGTTTATTTATAAAATTTGTCTCTATCGAATTTTTGACTGAAGGTTCATTTAGGATTGAAGGTAAAAAAAAATTTTTAATTATTCCACGATAGGATCCGTTTAAGAGAGGATCATATATTTTAGGCAAGTATTCTTCTTTAGTTTTATTATTATTGCATACTCGAGTCTTTTTTTCGAGTACATCCAGATAAGGAGATTCTCTGTCTAGGGCTTCAAT